TATCAATTAATTTGTAGAGTAGATACTCATACAAATTAATCATATGCCAGGAACCAGATTTGAACTGGTGACACGAGGATTTTCAGTCCTCTGCTCTACCAACTGAGCTATCCCGACCATTACCGACGCATTATCCTCATAATACTAGATTACTTGGGTCTATGTCAATTAAAAATGAAAAATGAAAACAAAAAAAAACGAAAAAGTGTTAAATTAAAAGTCTCGAACGGGAATTTCTTGGATCTTCACTTCAAAAGGAAGATTTTGTAAATTTCAGTATGAGTAATGATATGGATTATGAATCATTCAAATAGGTATTCCTTGCTCAAGGGTGTTGATTTGTACGTATATCATATATATATCACAATATATCACAAGACTTGTGATAAGAGAACAAAATTCTGCTAGGATACGCTTGGAAAATGGAAAAGAATAGGATGAATGAGAAACATAAGGAACTTTGAACCACTAACAAAAAGGGGTAGGATAAAATAAATAGATAGCAAACGGGCTTTTTTGGGTTGGGGATAGAGGGACTTGAACCCTCACGATTTTTAAAGTCGACGGATTTTCCTCTTACTATAAATTTCATTGTTGTCGGTATTGATATTGACATGTAGAACGGGACTCTATCTTTATTCTCGTCCGATTAATCAGTTTTTCAAAAGATTTATCAGACTATGGAGTGACTGATTTGATTAATGAATAGTCTATTGGATTCTTTCTTCAACTTGGAATCGAGTCACAACAATTCTTTTGATTTTTCATATAAATGGATTTTGCATATAAATAAAAAAAAATACGGGTTCGGGTCGTCTGTTTTGAAATAGTTTTTCATTAGTATACCTATTTTTTTTATATTTATTTTATATAGGTATATCTTGCATCCTTTCTGGAGTTTCGATATAAGGATTCCTTTACCAACAGTCAACCCCATTTGTTAGAATAGCTTCCATTGAGTCTCTGCACCTATCCTTTTTTTTTCTTATTCTCGCTTGCTGAACCTTTGTTTATTTTCGTAAAATAATAGGATTTGGCTCAGGATTGCCCATTTTTCATTCCAGGGTTTCTCTGAATTTGAAAGTTATCACTTAGTAGGTTTCCATACCAAGGCTCAATCCAATCCAATTAAGTCCGTAGCGTCTACCAATTTCGCCATATCCCCTTTGTGTCTTGAGATTAGGATCTCATTAGGATGCCCTTCCTTTCCCCTTTCTTTCATTTATTTATTTTATTTCTTTTTATGCGAAAACCGTTGAATTTAGTAGATATAGATACTGCTTCTTATATCGAAGGGTCTTTACCTATTTTATTTCTTGTTTGTTTATCTTCTTTCGTCTCTATCGGAGACCCGTATTTATTTGGTCCAATCAGAAAATATTTTCTCATTTCTGTATTCGCAATTCAATATAGATGGATATTCCATAACATATATATGCCCCTCTTACTCTCAGTTTTCTCAGGCAATTTGGTGGAATACTCGAACGGTCGATTCTTTTTTTTTTTTTTCGTCTTAGTTTCCGCCTTTATGAATGAAAACAAAAGAAAGGAGTCTCTCATTATGATCTGGATTTCATTTCTATGGGTTGCATCTTTTCTTTTTTCTTTAATTTCATTTTTATTCTTATCCTTTTATTAGACTATCTTATATAACCATAATAAGATAACTAAAAAAAGAAAAATGAAAATTGAATTTATTAATTATGTATTTTATAGTCTAATAGCTAGAACTAATTATTTAATAGCTAGAACTAATTATTCCATTCATTTCTATTTCGAATTCGAAGATAATTTGAATTATTTAGTCTAAAAAACAAAGTTTCATTCTAATTATTTAGTTATTTAGACTTATAACGTATCCTTTCTATAATGATAATATATATAGAAATGCATAAAAAGATTTGCACTCTAATTATCTAATTATTAGATTCTATTTAGAACTCTAAACTAAATAGAAATAAATGTAATCTATAGTAAATCTATCTATTAAATGAAATCTATATCTATATAAAAAATTATATATATAATTCATAATTCAAATGTAAAATAGACTAAAAAAATACACTAAAAAATACGAAAAATAGAAAATCAAAATATAGTATAGTAATATTATACTAATATATACTACTAATATTATACTAATAACTAATATATATATAATACTAAATAGAATAGACTAATAGAATAAATATAACATATAATGGAATAAATAGAAATTCAAATAAAATATATATAGATAAATAATAAATATATAGAAATATTATTCTAATTAGAATTCATTTTTATAATTAGAATAATATTAATAATATGATTCAATTTAAATATCATTTTTAATATGATTAAAATATAATAAAATAGAATTAAATAATTAAAAAAAATAATTTAAATAATTTTTTTTTTATTTTATTATTCTATTCTGAATTATTATAGTCTAGCAATATTAGATTGAATATTAGATTGAATCGACCATTATTATATTTAAATATGTTATATTAAATAT